TTGTATTACGGAATGGAGACGTTGAAAAACAACTTAATCGGTTGAATCCTTGTTACGGAGTCTATAAATTATACGTCCTCTTGTTGAATCATAACGGCTTACTTCAATTTTCACTCTATCCCCCGGTAGGATTCGTATAAAACTACGGCGTATCCTTCCCGAAACATAACCTAGAATCAGATCCTCATTATCTAAACGAACCCGGAACATGCCGTTAGGAAGTGATTCAACAATTAAACCTTCATGAATCGATTTTTCTTCTTTCATTGCAGGCAAAACCCCCTTAAAGTATCAACTAATGGAGGAGGGGTGATATTAGACAACCCGTTCTTTCTTTTTTTTTTTAAAATAGTAAATTTCAGATCTAATTCGTATAGCAGAGGGATTACCATATATAACATAAAATTTCTCCGCCAATTCTTTCTAGTCGAGCCTCTCGGTCTGTCATTATGCCACGAGAAGTAGAAAGAATTAGAATCCCCATTCCCCCTAAAATTCTAGGAAGTCGTTGATAGTTAGAATAGATCCGTAGACCGGGGCGACTGACCTGTTTTAAATTTAAAATTTTTGTATATGGTCCTTTCCTATTCCTTCGATGTCGTAGAGTTAAAACTAAAAAATATTTGCTTTTTTCCTGATGTTTCCTCACGTTTTCGATAAAACCCTCTCGTAAAAGTATTTTAACAAGGGTTTCCGTGATTTTAGTAGATGTTATTCGAACCGTTCCCTTTCTATTCATGTCAGCATTTCGTATCGAGGTTATTATATCAGCAATGGTGTCCCTACTCATGATGACCTAAAATTAGTGGTGCTCCGAATTTTGATATAATCAACATGCTTTTATTCGTTTTTTGTTTAAAAAATATACGTGATACACAATCTACTACTAGATTTTATTCAAGCAGCCTACTATTCTCGTGGTTTATAATACCTCCGGAGCTAATGAAACGATTTTTGTAAAGTTTAACTGTCGCAATTCTCGGGCGATTGCACCAAAGACTCGAGTTCCTTTTGGATTTCCTTTTTGATCAATAATGACTGCAGCATTGTCATCATATCGTATTATCATACCGTTGTCGCGTTTGAGTTCTTTGCGGGTACGTACAATTACAGCTCGGATCACTTCTGATCTTTCTAAGGGCATATTTGGTATTGCTTCTTTTATTACAGCAACAATAATGTCACCAATATGAGCATATCGACGATTGCTAGCCCCTATGATTCGAATACACATCAATTCCCGAGCCCCGCTGTTGTCTGCTACATTCAAATGGGTCTGAGGTTGAATCATATCATTTTTGAATCTTTCAATGCAAAGGCGAAAAAAAAAAAGAAATATTATTTGTCCAAAATAAAAGCGGTTGTTTTTTTTATCCCAACATTTTGTTCTACATTCCTATTCTGAACTAAGAAATTGAGTTCGGATAGGCATTTTTGATGCCGCTATTGAGATTGCCTTTCTGGCTATTTTTTCTGTTACTCCGCTTATTTCATAAAGTATTCGGCCTGGTTTGACAACAGCTACCCAATATTCGGGGGATCCTTTCCCCGAACCCATACGTGTTTCTGCAGGTCTTACTGTAACTGGTTTGTCTGGAAATATACGTACCCAGAGTTTTCCACCACGACGCGCATTTCGTGTCATTGCCCGCCGCCCTGCTTCTATTTGTCTAGATGTGATCCAAGCGGGTTCAAGGGCCTGAAGAGCATATCTGCCGAAACAAATACGATTACCTCTATAAGAGATTCCCTTCATTCTTCCTCTATGTTGTTTACGGAATCGAGTTCTTTTGGGGTTATAGTGGATGGTTCCTTTTCAATTCCATCCCTATTACAGAACCGGACATGAGAATTTCTTTTCATCCGGCTCCTCGCGAATTCAATGCTCCAAACAAAAGAGTATATATATTTTTCAATTTTGATCTAAATAGATAAATCAAACTGACTTATTTCTTAATAATTAAAATTATATTTAATAAGTTTTTTAAAATATAGTTATAACACATCTTTGTTTTGTTTTCGTTTTTCTCGTACCAGATCACCTATACTTTAGCAATTCAATAAGAAAAAATGTCGCGGGCGAATATTTACTCTTTCAATATCTATTTCTGTTGGAGGGGTAGTTCATGACTTCTCAGAATAGATGAATGGGTCTCTCTGGTTTATTCCGCCATCCCGCCCGCTGAATCATGTGTATTCATTTTCAATTGAATCTTCTGTATTCATAGGTTCCATCGTTCCCACCGCTTCTTGATTAATGGTTAGGCCTGAATTTGACAACGGAGCTTTTACTTCATTTTGAGTCAACGTTCTTAGTCTTTATTGACCCGAGGCTCTAAATTTTTATGCTATGAAGAGATTCATATAATGATAGATGAAAATCCGTATTGATGCTTTATTACACTGCCCGTTATGAGTATGAGACGAGTCATAGACCTTACATATTGGAATTTTATATCATTGATAGATTTTGATAGCTTTCTCTCACCTTCCATTTACCCATATCCTTTCGCTTCCAACTCATAATCGGATTGCTTTTTCCTTTGTTTATGGCAAAAGGGCCTTCAGTTGCTGCAATGATAAGACTAATAGATCATATCTTGACTGCTTCTTTGGATCCAGATAATTTGAAGCGATGAGTTAGTTATTAGTTCATATTATGATTATGGTTTGTTAATATTTTATCTTAATCCTAACAAAAACCAACGAGTCACACACTAAGCATAGCAATTCGGTCAGGGGGGGTCAATCGAATTTTTATTCAACCTTATAGAATTATAATTTGTTTTTTTTCTTTTTGTTTCGTCATTGGGAAAGACAAGGAAAGTTTTCTTATTCTATTCCTCGTCTATAAATATCCAAATTTTTATACCTAAAACCCCATATATAGTTCGAACCGTATAGGCGCAATAATCAATTTTGGCGTGAATGGTTTGGAGGGGAACTCTACCTTCTCTGATCCATTCGACACGTGCAATTTCTTTTCCGTCGATACGTCCTGCAATTTGTATTTGAATTCCTTTTGTACCAGCCTGTTCGGTTAATTCAATAGCTTTTTTCATTGCTTTTCGAAAAGAGACTCTATTTTTTAATTGTCCGGCTATAAATTCTGCAAGAATATTAGGATGCCTGTAAGGTTTTGCAATTCTTGTAATAGCAATGTTGATTTTTCGGTTCACAGAATTCAATTCTTTTTGTACACTCATCTGTAGTTCTTCAATGCCTCGCGGTCTATTTTCTATTAATAGCTTGGGGAATCCCATATAGATTATGACCTGGATCAGATCAATTCTTTTTTGAATTTCTATACGTGCAATTCCTTCGACACCAGATGATGTTCTCATATTTTGCTGAGCAAAATCTTTTATACAATCCCGTATTTTTTGATCTTCTTGTAAACCCTCAGAATAATTTTTTGGTTGTGCAAACCAAATGGAATAATGACTTTGGCTTGTACCAAGTCTGAAACCAAGTGGATTTATTTTTTGTCCCATATTGCCCCACTAGATTTTAAACGGAACTTTTTAGGTAAATACTTTTCTTGATTATATAATGTTTCATATGCTTCATAGTAGTAGGATATATCTTTCAATACAATAGTTATATGACAAGTGGGTCTTTTTATCATATAACTACGTCCCCGAGCTCGGGGTTTTAATTTTTTCCTGGTAGTTCCTTTGTTGACTTCCGCTTTCCACACAATTAAATTTTCTTTTTCAAAACCTTTATTGTGTTTAGCGTTTGCTGCTGCGGAATAAATTAATTTAAAAATGGGATAACATGCTCGATAAGGCATAAGTTCGAGTATCATAAGTGTCTCTTTATAGGAACGCCCGCGAATCTGATCAATTACTCTTCGCGCTTTGTCAACAGAAATAGGTATATATTGGCCTAAAGCAGATACTTCAGTCGGCGACTTTCTTTTTTTTCTCATAAGTTTTACCTCGGCATAAATGAAGGATAAGGATCTCTATTTCTATTTTTTAATTGATTATTATATTATTAACTTAACGACGAGATTTATTATCGTTTTTTGCGTGTCCCCGGAAATTGAGAGTAGGTGCAAATTCGCCCAATTTGTGACCTACCATACGATCTGTTATATAAACAGGCAAATGTTCTCTTCCATTATGGATAGCAATAGTATGGCCAATCATTGTGGGGATAATGGTAGATGCCCGGGACCAAGTTACTATTATTTCTTTTTCCTCCTTTGTGTTAAGCTTATCAATTTTTCTTAATAAATGATTCGCTACAAAAGGATTTTTTTTTAGTGAACGTGTCACGGTTAATTACTCCTATTTTTTTTATTTAAAGACGAAGAAACTAATTCAAATTTCTCTCCTATTTACTACGTCGACGAATAATCAAATTATCACTATATTTATTCCTTTTTCTACTTCTTCTTCCAAGTGCAGGAAAACCCCATTTATTTGTTGGGCTTTTTCTACCAATTGGGGCCCTCCCCTCGCCACCCCCATGGGGATGGTCTACAGGGTTCATAACGACTCCTCTTACTACAGGACGTTTACCTAGCCAACGCTTAGATCCGGCTCTACCCAAACTTTTCTGGTTCACTCCAACATTCCCCACTTGTCCGACTGTTGCTGAGCAGTTTTTGGATATCAAACGGACCTCCCCAGAAGGTAATTTTAATGTAGCCGATTTCCCCTCTTTTGCAATCAGTTTCGCTACAGCACCCGCCGCTCTAGCTAATTGTCCACCCTTTCCAAGTGTGATTTCTATGTTATGTATGGCCGTGCCTAAGGGCATATCGGTTGAAGTAGATTCTTCTTTTTGATCAATCAAAACCCCTTCCCAAACTGTACAAGCTTCTTCCAAAGCATACGGCTTTCTGGATGTAGATGATGATATCTATACAGATGGATCTTCTATTTATCATACAATGAAGTACCACATGAGCAGATATATAGGAATCCCAATCTGCCGAATCACCCATGTTATGATCTTCTACATCCTAGGTCTTCCCGTTCCGTCAT